ATTCGAACCTACGACCAGTCAGTTAACAGCCGACCGCTCTACCACTGAGCTACTGAGGAACAAGGGGAGATTCGACCTCCTAGAGTTCAACTCCCGCTCTCAACCCATGAACAATATGAGTCCGAAGCTTCTTTCGTAACTCCCGGAATTTCTTCGTAGTGACTCCGTTCCATGCCTCATTTCATAGGGAAGCCCAAAGTGGCTCTATTTCATTCTATTTCACTTCCTAGCACTTCCTATCATTTAATATCCATCCCTTTGGTCTTATTTACATAAGAGATGTCATTTATAGTCTATCTCTTTCTATATATGGAAAGTCAAGAAATTCTCATCGAAACATCGAGAAATTGTGCATATAGAAAACTCTAAAGAAAGAAAAAAAGGAGACCCATGCCATGATTTTCAAATCTTTTCTACCTTTTCTACTTAGTAGTCTAAGTTTCTCGATGAGGATAATTAATTCGGTCGTTGTGGTCGGACTCTATTATGGATTTCTGACCACATTCTCCATAGGTCCCTCTTAGATCTTCTTTCTCCAATCTTGGATTAGGGAAGAAGGAGATATTCGCGACTACTGGCGGTTTCATTATGGGGCAGCTCATGATCTTCATATCGATCTATTATCCACCTCTGCATCTATTCTTTCTTAGCTAAACGGGTGGAAGATCCATCCAATTTGGTTATATCATGGACTCGAAAAGCGGATCTGAATGTGACTGAAATGCACGATCTTCACAGGTATCACTTTTCACGATACCTAAAAGATGGAATAGCGATTTTCGAACCATTTCCTATACGAGAATGGTTTCCATTACTTTGAGAAATGGATTCTATATCAAACTATAGCTATTGCATTAAAGAAGAAAAGAAACTAATAGAAGTCGAAGACGCGGAATGGTAGTGAATAGAGAGAAAGATTCTTCTGATTTTCTTGTTCCTGAAAATATTCTATCTATCTCCTAGACGCCGTAGAGAATTGAGAATTTTCATGTCTTTCAATTCTCGTACTCGTAATTGGAAAGTTACGGAAGGAGGTCCATCATTTTGCAATGAAAACAACATAAAAAACTCTGGACAATTTCGAAATCAGGCCAAGCGTCTTAATACATATGCAAAAAAATTCATTATTGGCCCACCATTGATTAGAAGATTTAGCTTGTATGAATCGCTATTGGTTTGATACGAATAATGGCAGTCGTTTCAGTATGTTAAGGATACAGATGTATCCACAATTCATTTAGAGTTACTTAATAGCCTATTTCTTATACCATATCTCTATCCCGTGAAATTCTCGAGCCGAAAGATGGATGCATATGCTGTGTTTCATTTTGCTAAACGATATCAATTAAATGGTGTATCAATTCCATAAATTGGATATAGCAATAAATAAATCAGCAAAATTCTTTTATTTTAGATAGAAGAAATGTTTCTTCTATCTAAAATAAAAGAATGTACCCTTCTATCCAAATCCAATTTGCATCGATAAAATAAATCCAAATTCCAGTAGTGGATGAATAATTGCAAATTTTTGTGTGTACGAGATTAGAATAACTTCAAAATAACTGACATAATTTTTTATTTTTCCTGATCAGAAAAATACATGAAAAAGAAAGGAGGTAGAAAAATTTTGGGATTTATGGTTAAAGAAGAAAAAGAAGAAAACAGGGGTTCTGTTGAATTTCAAGTATTCAGTTTCACCAATAAGATACGGAGACTTGCTTCACATTTGGAATTACACAAAAAAGATTTTTCATCGGAAAGAGGTCTACGAAGACTTTTGGGAAAACGTCAACGTTTGCTGGCTTATTTGGCAAAGAAAAATAGAGTACGTTATAAGAAATTAATCAGTCAGTTGGATATTCGGGAGAAGTAATTTAATCGTTCGAATTTTTTTCTTATTTTATTAGTAGTCTTATAGTAGTCTTAGATTTTTCATTTTGATGAGCCTCGTTTTGAGGAATTCATGGAATAATCCATTTTCATGGAATAATGAATTAAGGAAGAAAGGATATGAGTCTACCGCTTACAAGAAAAGATCTCATGATAGTCAATATGGGCCCTCAGCACCCATCAATGCATGGTGTTCTTCGACTGATCGTTACTCTCGATGGTGAAGATGTTATTGATTGTGAACCCATATTAGGCTATTTACACAGAGGAATGGAAAAAATCGCGGAAAACCGAACTATTATACAATACTTACCTTATGTAACACGATGGGATTATTTAGCTACTATGTTTACAGAAGCAATAACGGTAAATGCACCAGAATTCTTGGAGAATATTCAAATACCCCAAAGAGCCAGCTATATTAGGGTAATTATGTTAGAGTTGAGCCGTATAGCTTCTCACTTGTTATGGCTTGGACCTTTTATGGCGGATCTAGGCGCACAGACCCCTTTTTTCTATATTTTTAGAGAGAGAGAATTGATATATGATCTATTTGAAGCTGCTACAGGTATGCGAATGATGCATAATTACTTTCGCATCGGAGGGGTAGCCGCCGATCTACCTTATGGATGGGTCGATAAATGTTTAGATTTCTGTGATTATTTTTTACGAGGAGTTGTTGAATATCAACAACTTATTACACGGAATCCCGTTTTTTTAGAACGAGTTGAAGGAGTCGGTTTTATTAGCGGAGAAGAAGCAGTAAATTGGGGCTTATCGGGACCGATGTTACGAGCTTCTGGAATACAATGGGATCTTCGTAAAGTTGATCCTTATGAGTCTTACAACCAATTCGATTGGAAAGTCCAATGGCAAAAAGAAGGGGATTCATTAGCTCGCTATTTAGTACGAATGGGTGAAATGAGGGAATCCATCAAAATTATTCAACAGGCTGTAGAGAAAATTCCTGGAGGCCCTTATGAGAATTTAGAAGTCCGACGCTTTAAGAAAACAAAGAATTCCGAATGGAATGATTTTGAATATCGATTTCTTGGTAAAAAACCTTCGCCCAATTTTGAATTGTCAAAGCAAGAGCTTTATGTAAGAGTGGAAGCTCCAAAAGGTGAATTAGGAATTTATCTGGTAGGAGATGATAGTCTTTTCCCCTGGAGATGGAAAATTCGTCCACCCGGTTTTATTAATTTGCAAATTCTTCCTCAACTAGTTAAAAAAATGAAATTGGCTGATATCATGACGATATTAGGTAGTATAGATATCATTATGGGGGAAGTTGATCGTTGAAATGATAATAGATAGGGTAGAGATAGAAACTATCAATTCTTTTTCGAAATCGGAATTATTAAAAGAAGTCTATGGACTGATATGGATTCTACCCATTTTGACCCTCCTACTGGGAATCACAATAGAAGTACTCGTAATTGTGTGGTTAGAAAGAGAAATATCCGCATCGATACAACAACGTATTGGTCCTGAATATGCTGGCCCCCTGGGACTGCTTCAAGCTATAGCCGATGGAACTAAGCTACTTTTTAAGGAGGATATCCTGCCATCCCGAGGAGATATTCCTTTATTTAGCATTGGACCTTCTATAGCAGTCATATCAATTTTATTAAGTTTTTTAGTTATCCCTTTGGGATATCGTTTTGTTTTAGCCGATCTTAGTATTGGTGTTTTTTTATGGATTGCCATTTCAAGTATTGCTCCTATTGGTCTTCTTATGGCAGGATATAGCTCAAATAATAAATATTCTTTTTCAGGCGGTCTACGAGCTGCTGCTCAATCTATTAGTTATGAAATACCATTAACTTTTTGTGTGCTAGCAATATCTCTACGTGTGATTCGTTAAAATAGGATCTTTTTCCTCCAAAATCCATTGAATATTTATCTTCCTTTTCTTATTCTCGGGTTGGTAAGTTAAACTAGATAGCTATATGAGTGAAACAAAACAACTTATTAATTTGTAGTAAAAAGAAAAAATCTCATTTCCTACGTACAAGAAAAAAGTTGAAGTAAACATAAGTAGTGTAAACTCTTTACCCCAAGGTTGAGATTTTTTGATTAGTCATCATATCTTGAAGCGGGCAAGAATAAAGGATTCGCGATATGGAATTCCATTACTAGAATATTCCGAGTTATTACTATAACTTATAATCATAAGGGGAATCCATCAAAAATTAGTGAGGGGTTAGGAACACTAAAGTACATAAAGGATTAGTAATGAGGGAATCTAAGACATTAGAGATTTTTCCTCATAAAAGGAATCATAATAAGGACTTGAAATTGGTGGAAATGATCAAGTAGTACTTTCTTCGGATTCCGATCCAGAGTATGTTCCCTTTCACTTGTTAAAGAAATGGCTATCAAGAACGAATTAATCCTTTATTCCTTTTTTCTTTTTAAGTACCCTTCCCCGGGGAAAGAAGAATAGGACAAAAGATATGGAATGCAATACAAAAAAAAGATATTTATTTATTTTTTCCTTCCTCTATTCATATTAATACAGAATTCCTCATGAATTAATGCCTAATTCTTTTCATTTATTAATTGCTATAACGAGTGTTTTATTCCAAGATTAAGTTATTACTGAACAAAGAAAAATTTTCATTATATTATAAAGGACGAGATCAATTCGGAAGCGCTTTTTCTTATTCTAGCAGACGGAATTCCTTTGGTCTAATTTAGGACTTTCCAATCGATTTTATCTTACCTAATTCTATCTATGCCCAGGGGGATAATACCGAAACGAAACAACCCTTTCCTTTTTTCTGATCATAGAGAAGCCGTATGAAGCTAAGGTTTCATGTACGGTTTTGGAATAGCGGTGGGAACTGTGATGTTATCATCGACTATGATTATCTAACAGTTCAAGTACAGTTGATATAGTTGAAGCACAGTCAAAATATGGTTTTTTTGGATGGAATCTTTGGCGTCAGCCTATAGGTTTTCTGGTTTTTCTAATTTCTTCTTTGGCAGAATGTGAAAGATTACCCTTTGATTTACCAGAAGCAGAGGAAGAATTAGTAGCAGGTTATCAAACCGAATATTCCGGTATCAAATATGGTTTATTTTATCTTGTTTCTTACCTAAATTTATTAGTTTCCTCTTTATTTGTAACAGTTCTCTACTTAGGCGGGTGGAATTTCTCTATTCCCTATATATCCTTTTTTGAATTTTTCCAAATGAATAAAATGGTTGGAATTTTGGAAATGACAATGGGTATCTTTATTACATTAACTAAAGCTTATTTATTTCTCTTCATTTCTATCACAATAAGATGGACTTTACCCAGGATGAGAATGGATCAGTTATTAAATCTTGGATGGAAATTTCTTTTACCTATTTCCCTGGGCAATCTCTTATTAACAACTTCTTCCCAACTTGTTTCACTATAAATAAGATAATACAATAACAGTAAGAATATTTTCAACACAAAAGTTCTCTCAAACAAGAGAAAGAAACATATCTTTTTCATAGATATTTAGAATATGTTCCCTATGGTAACTGGGTTCATGAGTTATGGTCAACAAACAATACGCGCTGCAAGGTACATTGGTCAAAGTTTCATAATTACCTTATCCCACACAAATCGTTTACCTATAACGATTCACTACCCTTATGAAAAATCAATTACATCGGAGCGTTTCCGGGGGCGAATCCACTTTGAATTTGATAAATGTATTGCTTGTGAAGTATGTGTTCGCGTATGCCCGATAGATCTACCCCTTGTGGATTGGAGATTTGAAAAGGATATTAAAAGGAAACAATTGCTTAATTATAGTATTGATTTCGGAGTTTGTATATTTTGTGGTAATTGTGTTGAGTACTGTCCGACAAGCTGTTTATCAATGACTGAAGAATATGAACTTTCTACTTATGATCGTCATGAATTGAATTACAATCAAATTGCTTTGAGTCGGTTACCAATCTCCATAATGGGAGATTACACAATTCAAACAATTAGGAATTCGACTCAAAGTAAAATAGACGAAGAAAAATCTTGGAATTCAAGAACGGTTACTAATTATTAGTTACTAGGATTTATCTTTTTTGTTAGAAAAATCCAATAGTTTTTTATTAACTATAAAGAAAAACGAATAACTACTGCTTATTGCAAATTATTCCTGATTTAAAATGAGAGTAGATTTTCGTGATGTCATTTCTAACTATACAACTTATATACAAAAAAATATCCTAATCCCTTTTTCCTTCCTTGAATCTTTTAGTTTTAGTCAGTTCATGAAAAATTTTATACTATTAATTTCTTCTTATCCATAATGGATTTACCTGGACCAATACATGAGATTCTTGTGCTATTTGGGGGATTTGTTCTTCTACTAGGAGGTCTAGGAGTAGTATTACTTACCAACCCAATTTATTCTGCCTTTTCGCTGGGATTAGTTCTTGTTTGTATATCCTTATTCTATATTTTATTGAATTCCTACTTTGTAGCTGTCGCACAACTTCTTATTTATGTGGGAGCTATAAATGTTTTGATCATATTTGCCGTAATGTTCGTAAATGGCTCAGAATGGTCTAAAAATAAGAATTATTGGACTATTGGAGATGGGTTCACTTCACTCGTTTGTATAACTATTCTTTTTTCACTAATGACTACTATCCCAGATACGTCATGGTATGGAATTCTTTGGACTACAAGATCAAACCAAATAGTAGAACAGGGTCTCATAAATAACGTTCAACAAATTGGGATTCATTTAGCAACTGATTTTTATCTTCCGTTTGAACTCATTTCCATAATTCTTCTAGTTTCTTTAATAGGTGCAATTACTATGGCTCGGCAATAAGAAATACTTAGAATTAGTCAAAATTCTTAGAATTTCAAATCTAAAATAAATAACTAAAGAATCACAATTTTGATTTAGTAAAACCCATCTACTGCCAACAAATACCTTCTTTTCTCTTTTGTTGTGTAACTGTTCTATTCTAATTAATGGAATCGGTTCAATTCTTGTCCTCATATTGAAATGAATCGAGATTGATAAGGAGTTAGTTAATGATGTTTGAGCATGTACTTTTTTTTAGTGTCTATTTATTTTCGATTGGTATCTATGGATTGATCACAAGCCGAAACATGGTTAGAGCTCTAATATGTCTTGAACTTATACTGAATTCAATTAATCTAAATCTCGTAACATTTTCTGATCTATTTGATAGTCGCCAATTAAAAGGAGACATTTTCGCAATTTTTGTTATAGCCCTTGCGGCTGCTGAAGCAGCTATTGGACTATCCATTCTTTCTTCCATCCATCGTAACAAGAAATCAACTCGTATCAATCAATCTAATTTTTTGAATAATTAGACATAAAATCCTCTAAGCAAAGGCGCACATATAATAATAATATCAAATATTAAGATGAATAGAAATCTAATACTATTTTCTTCTATTTTCTTATTATTTTATTATTTTATAATATCTATTTTTTGATTAGGTTATTACATAGTATTCTTTTTTACTTATTGAATTTTTGCAATTCATTGATATTGCAATTTGAATATTGCAATAATTTATATTGAAAAGACGATAGCCAATAAATTGGCTAATTCGAATTCGTATGTACAATTCGTATAATTATGATTGTTGAAGCCAAAAATTCAAGTCTCTTGGCTCTTTTCACGCTTTCTCACAAACGGATTAAGAAATATATTGCATTATTTTATTTATTTATTTGTTGAAGTTTGGATAAACCATTGCTTCGTCTGGTGTCTACAATACATATGACTCATATAGTACTAATTTCATTTTTACCAGATCGAAAATTTTTATGTTGAAAAGGAAAATTTATAGATCCAATGTCACATTCCGTAAAAATTTATGATACATGTATAGGATGCACTCAATGTGTACGAGCTTGTCCAACAGATGTATTAGAAATGATACCCTGGGATGGGTGTAAAGCCAAGCAAATTGCTTCCGCGCCGAGAACCGAAGATTGTGTGGGTTGTAAGAGATGTGAATCTGCCTGCCCAACAGATTTTTTAAGTGTCCGCGTTTATTTAGGGCCTGAAACAACCCGCAGCATGGCTCTATCTTATTGATACGTTACAAAAAACTCCACTTGAATCGTCTGATTCCTCTTTACCGAGGAAGCCTGTGCTCGCTTATTTCGAGCACGGGCTTTTCTGGTCAAAACGTATCTTCTCTTTATCACTTTATCATGAGTTATTTTCCTTGGTTAACAATACTTGTTGTTTTGCCGATATTTGCAGGTTCATTAATTTTCTTTTTACCTCATAGGGGAAACAAAATCGTTAGGTGGTATACTATATCTATTTGTTTATTAGAATTCCTTCTAATGACTTATGCATTCTGTTATCATTTCCAATTGGAGGATCCCTTAATCCAATTAAAGGAGGATTCTAAATGGATAGATGTCTTTGATTTCCACTGGAGATTGGGAATCGATGGACTTTCATTAGGATCTATTTTATTGACAGGATTTATCACTACTTTAGCTACTTTAGCAGCTTGGCCAGTTACCCGGAATTCGCGATTATTCTATTTCCTGATGCTAGCAATGTATAGTGGTCAAATAGGATTATTTTCTTCGCGAGACCTTTTACTTTTTTTTATCATGTGGGAGTTAGAATTAATTCCTGTTTACTTACTTTTATCCATGTGGGGGGGAAAGAGGCGTCTGTATTCAGCTACAAAATTTATTTTGTATACTGCAGGCGGTTCCATTTTTTTCTTAATCGGAGTTCTAGGTATGGGCTTATATGGTTCCAACGAACCAAGATTAGATTTGGAAAGATTAATTAATCGATCATACCCTGCAACATTGGAAATACTATTTTATTTTGGCTTCCTTATTGCTTATGCTGTCAAATTGCCGATTATACCCCTACATACGTGGTTACCAGATACCCATGGGGAAGCGCATTACAGTACATGTATGCTTTTAGCGGGAATCCTATTAAAGATGGGAGCATACGGATTGATTCGGATCAATATGGAATTGTTACCTCATGCTCATTATCTATTTTCCCCCTGGTTGGTAATAATAGGAGCGATGCAAATAATCTATGCAGCTTCAACTTCTCTTGGTCAACGAAATTTCAAAAAAAGAATAGCCTACTCCTCCGTATCTCACATGGGTTTCATAATTATAGGAATTGGTTCCATAACCAACATTGGACTCAATGGAGCTATTTTACAAATACTATCCCATGGATTTATTGGTGCTACACTTTTTTTCTTGGCGGGAACGGCTTGTGATAGAATGCGTCTTGTTTATCTCGAAGAACTGGGGGGGATATCTATCCCAATGCCGAAAATTTTTACCATGTTTAGTAGCTTTTCAATGGCTTCTCTTGCCTTACCAGGAATGAGCGGTTTTGTTGCAGAATTAGTAGTATTTTTTGGACTAATTACTAGTCCAAAATTTCTGTTAATACCAAAAATGCTAATTACTTTTGTAATGGCAATTGGAATGATATTAACTCCTATTTTTTTATTATCTATGTTACGCCAGATGTTCTATGGATACAAGCTATTTCATGTTCCAAACGCAAATTTGGTGGATTCTGGACCACGAGAACTCTTTCTTTTAATCTGTATCTTTTTACCAGTAATAGGAATTGGTATTTATCCAGATTTTGTTCTCTCGCTATCGGTTGACAAGGTAGAGGCTCTCTTATCCAATTATTATCCTAAATAATTTTTTTTTACTAGTCCGCTCTATATTCCATAGTGGAAAAACCAAATAATTCAGAAAAAAGTAAAAAAGTCTAATTAGATCTATCTCGAATTTTTGAGAACCCTTTGAGAAGGCGTTCAAGGGTTCTCAAATCAAACAAAAATGGAAAAACTTTCATTTCACGAAGGTTTTATGTTATGTAATCATTTAGATGGTAATGTAAATGCACCATAACTATGTAAACCTATTCCTAATAGATTGATACCAAAATAGCAGATCCAAATTATAAGAAATCCTATCGAAGCTACAAGTGCGGAATTCGTACCCTTCCAATTTGGATTTGTTCTACTATGTAAATAAATTGCGAATATGGTCCAAGTAATAAATGCCCAAGTTTCCTTAGGATCCCAATTCCAATAGGATCCCCACGCCTCATTAGCCCATACTGCTCCACAAAGAATACCTATGGTTAAAAGGGTAAACCCTAGGCTAATGACACGATAACTCCAAGAATCCAAACGCTCAATTAATTGATATTTGTAATAATTTGGAAATGAAGGAAAAGAGGTGTTTTTTAAAGCACTTCTTTTTACATAGAAATATTCAATCTCACTAAACTCACTAAAGAAAAATGTTTTATTTAAAACATTTTTTTTCTTTTCTAAAAAGAAATTGAAATTCTTTCGAAATTTAATGATTAGAAGAGCGGCGGATAATAAGGATCCGCACAAAAGAGTTGCATAGCTTAGTAACATCATACTGACATGCATCATTAACCACTGAGATTGTAGAGCAGGTACTAGTATTGTGGATTGATGCATTTCAGTTAAAAGACCCGACGTGGCAAAGCCTTGCGTTAAAATAGTACTTGGCGTAGTTATTGTGCTTAAATCATTTTTAGAGTTCTGTATCTTAGGAATCGTATGAAGAATATACAGAGCCCATGAAAGGAAGATCAATGACTCATATAAATTACTTAATGGAAAATGTCCCGAAGAAGCCCAACGAGAAACTAAGAATCCTGTTATAGAGAAAAAAGTAGCTATCATTCCTTTTTCTGACGAATCACGTAATCCCCCAAGTTCACGAACTAATAAGGTTATCAAATGAATTGTAATCACAATTGAAATGGTTGAGAAAGAGATATGAGTTAGTATATGTTCTAAAGTTGCAAATAGCATAAGGAGAAGGTCCCATTACAAAATTGGAAATTTCGAATTGAATCCATTTTCTAATCTATTGTATTCTTTTTCGAGAATGCCGCCACTCGGACTCGAACCGAGATGCTTGAGCACTGCTTCCTAAGAGCAGCGTGTCTACCAATTTCACCATGGCGGCTAACTTTAAATAATAGGGAAGTTAAAAGAATAATAGTTATTTTCTCGCAAATCGTCGAGATTGGGAGAGTCCATAGAATTTAGGAACATTAGAATCTTCATTAAAATGGACTTCGTTTGGTAGTATCATTGGGGATTTTTTTAACAATAAACTCTTGCTTTGCCCAATAGAAACAAAGCTTGAAAGAGTTGGAACTGTTTTTTCTCAGTTGCAATATAGAACTCATTTTTTTCTAATTAGTTTCTCATTGAAATAAAAAAAAATCTTTCAATCTATCCATTAGAATTTCTATAATTTCATCATTAAATACAAAGAATTTTGGATTTTAGCAAAATTTCTAGAATGAAAGCCTTTATGCTCTTATTAATATGATTTACCAAGCCTAAACCTATTTTTTTGTGGATTTTTGATAAGATAGGTAGAAGTTGTAAGTCCTATTGCAAGAATACTCTACTTTTCATAATAGAATCCTCATAATAAAATATGAGGATTCTATTATGAAAAGTTCGTTGATAGGAAAAGAATACTTAGGACACAGTATACCAAAAACTTTTGTTCTATATATCAGAGGGGTTAGTTCTAAGAATATTGTACCGAGGAATTCGACACATAAAAGTACATTCATTAATTAATCCGAATTATTCATTTTAAATAATTGGAATTTCTTTGGGATAGGTCAATTCAGATTATTCCAAAACCAGATTATTTGTTTGTTTGTTGCCCAGAAAAACCCTTTGGTTTTGGATGCTCGCTACCGCTGGAAAATGATCTTGATTTTGCTAAAGAATAAGATTGTACTATGGAAAAATAAGTCTTTTTCTTCCAAAGATTTTTACGAATACGCTTTTTTGACATCGAAGTACGTTTTTTTGGAACTGCCATTCAAAAAGGAGATTACTTTTTTTCTAGTTGTATGTGAAAGACATCTATTGCCGCAAATCAATCCTTCTTTCTGTTTTTTCTTAGTATTTATACTTTTTCTTAGTATTTATACTTAGATACTGAACTGAAATTCTGAATTCTTTTTTACTTGATTTTCTCTAATGCGGATAAGACAAGAATTTTTTAGCATATTTTTCATATATATTTTATACTTTGTTTTAATAATATAGAATATATACAAAGGTTTTCTATTTAAATTAAATCAATTTATATATTAAGTATACTCCATATATAGATCTACGGCCTATCCCCCATATAAGATGGGGGGATAAAAGGAAGGGAAAATTCAAATAGTTAATTAAGTTCAGAATGGTATTCCATAATGGAATTCCAATCAAAACAAAAAAAATACTTAGTCTCTTAAATAAGACATTCTAAAACTTAGGTAATTCTAGTCATTAGGATTTCAGTTCTATATGAAGTAAGGAATATTCGATAATTTCCTATAAACATAGGTTTTCATTGGAATTCAATCAATCAGTTACGAAACATGAGAGCTGCTTCATCTTCATTTTAATAGAAAGAAATACAAAAATGAATAGAAAGTAAAATGATTCAATCCTTTTTTGTATTTTAACAAATATCCTTCTTTAGGTAATAACTAGGTAACAAAGTTATTTAATTAACTTTTTGAATTTAACCAAGTAAACCCATTCTTCATTTTTGATTATTTCAATGAGAGAAATTTGGAAAAATGAAGAATTCCAGTATTTTGTCTTATTCTTATTTTTTGGAATTCCTTCAGAAAGAGATAAGAATTGGTTTGGTGAATCGGAAACAATTTTATTTTATAGAAAAATTTCAAGTAAAAATTGCAATTTCTTTTCTTATGGAACATACATATCAATATGCATGGGTAATCCCTCTTCTCCCACTTCCAGTTATTATGTCAATGGGGTTTGGACTTATTCTTATTCCGACAGCAACAAAAAATCTTCGTCGCATATGGGCTTTTCCTTGTGTTTTACTCTTAAGTATAGCTATGGTATTCTCAGTTCACCTATCTATTCAACAAATAAATGGAAGTTCTATCTATCAATATCTATGGTCTTGGACCGTCAATAATGATTTTTCCTTAGAATTTGGATACTTGATCGACCCGCTTACTTCTATTATGTTAATACTAATTACTACTGTAGGAATCCTCGTTCTTATTTATAGTGACGATTATATGTCTCACGATGAAGGATATTTGAGATTTTTTGTTTATATAAGTTTTTTCAATACTTCCATGTTGGGATTGGTTACTAGTTCCAATTTGATACAAATTTATTTTTTTTGGGAACTTGTGGGAATGTGTTCCTATTTATTGATAGGCTTTTGGTTTACACGGCCAATTGCAGCGAGTGCTTGTCAAAAAGCTTTTGTAACTAATCGTGTAGGGGATTTTGGTCTGTTATTAGGAATTTTAGGTTTTTTTTGGATAACAGGTAGTTTAGAGTTTAGGGATTTGTTCAAAATAGCTAATAACTGGATTCCTAATAATGGGATTAATTCCTTACTTACTACTTTGTGTGCTTTTTTATTATTCCTTGGTGCAGTTGCGAAATCTGCACAATTCCCTCTTCACGTATGGTTACCCGATGCTATGGAAGGACCCACTCCCATTTCGGCTCTTATACACGCAGCAACTATGGTTGCTGCGGGGATTTTTCTTCTAGCTCGACTTCTTCCTCTTTTCATATCCCTACCTTTAATAATGAGTTTCATTTCTTTAGTAGGTACAATAACACTCTTCTTAGGAGCTACTTTAGCTCTTGCTCAGAGAGATATTAAAAGAAGCTTAGCCTATTCTACAATGTCTCAATTGGGTTATATGATGTTAGCTCTAGGTATAGGTTCTTATCAAGCTGCTTTATTCCATTTGATCACTCATGCTTATTCGAAAGCTTTATTGTTCTTGGGATCCGGATCCATTATTCATTCAATGGAACCTCTTGTTGGATATTCACCAGATAAAAGTCAGAATATGGTTCTTATGGGTGGTTTAAGAAAATACGTTCCAATTACAAGAACTACTTTTTTATGGGGTACGCTTTCTCTTTGTGGTATTCCACCTCTTGCTTGCTTCTGGTCCAAAGATGAAATCCTTAGTAATAGTTGGTTGTATTCACCCTTTTTTGGAATAATAGCCTCTTTTACTGCAGGATTAACTGCGTTTTATATGTTTCGGATATATTTACTTACTTTTGATGGGTACCTGCGTGTTCATTTTCAAAATTACAGTAGCACTAAAGAGGGTTCGTTGTATTCAATATCCTTATGGGGAAAAAGGATACCCAAAGGAGTGAATAGAGATTTCATTTTATCAACAACGAAGAGTGGAGTTTCTTTTTTTTCACAAAATAGATCCAAAATTCATGGTAATACAAGAAATAGGATAGGGTCCTTTAGTACTTCCTTTGGGGCTAAAAACACTTTTGTCTATCCTCATGAAACGGGAAATACTATGCTATTCCCTCTTTTTATATTACTGCTTTTTACTTTGTTCATTGGATCCATAGGAATCCATTTTGATAATGGAGTAATGGATAATGGAATAGCGGAGTTAACCATATTATCAAAGTGGTTAACTCCCTCAATAAACTTTTTCCAGGAAAGTTCTAATTCTTCCATAAATTCATATGAATTTATCACTAATGCAATTTCTTCTGTAAGTCTAGCTATGTTTGGTCTATCCATAGCATATATCTTCTATGGATCCGCTTATTCCTTTTTTCAGAATTTGGATTTAATAAATTCTCTTGTAAAAGAGGGTCCGAAAAAGTTTTTTTCGGATCAAGTAAAAAAAAAGATATACAGTTGGTCATATAATCGTGGTTATATAGATATTTTCTATACTAGGGTCTTTACCCTGGGTATAAGAGGATTAACTGAACTAACGCAGTTTTTCGATAAGGGTGTCATTGATGGAATTACCAATGGAGTAGGTCTTGCTGGTTTTTGTATAGGAGAAGAAATTAAATATGTAGGGGGAGGGCGAATATCGTCTTATTTATTCTTTTTTTTATGTTATGTATCCGTGTTCTTATTCTTTTTTCTTTCTTAACTTAAGGAATTCCCCCGTCTCCTGCCTAAAGAGCCCCCTTATTCCCCTTCCTATCTTCTTCCCCCATCTCTCCCCCTTTTCTACCATCTCTCTCTTTTTCTA